GTTGGTTTTATGTTGCTTATATATTTTTGTTAATTTTATTTTTAATAGTTTGTTTATGTTTTGTACCATTTTATTTTTCCTGTTTTATTAAAAGTTTTATTCTTGCTTGTTTATTTATTTTTTGTTTGTTCTATATGTAAGTGTTTGCGTGAGTTTGCTTAAATATTTCTAGATGGATTTAAGTTGTAATTTTTATTTCTCATTAGTTATTATTGGTTGGTCAAGTAGTCTTGTATCTAGCAATACATTTTAGTTTCGGTTAAATTTTGTGCCAGCAGCCGCGGTTATACCTTGGAAGCGTTTGAATGGGTTTGGTATTAAATGTAGTTATGTTGTTTATTTTGTTTGATTTTGTTTAAGTGGTTTTGGGTGAAATTTTTATTGTTTTTGTTTGTCTTTTATATATTTGGAGGCTATGAAATTTTATTTTTAAACTAGGATTAGATACCCTATTATTTTAGAATGTTAATATTTATTTACCTGAGTAGTAGTAGTTATGTTCTTGAAACTTAAAGAATTTGGCGGTATCTCATTCCGTCTAGAGGAATCTGTCCCGTTATCGATAGTCCACGATGGACCTTACTTATTTTATTTGGTTTGTATACCGCCGTTTATTGATTATCTTTTAAGAGGTTATTTTTAATTTTCTGGTTTCTTTATTTTGATGTATTTCAGGTCAAGGTGCAGCTTGTTTTTAAGTGGATTGATGGATTACATTGTTATTTGTGTGTGGATTGTTGATTTTAATATTGGCATGAAATTGGATTTAGTTGTAATGATTTGTAGATTGTTATTATGATAATTGGTTCTGAGATATGTACACATCGCCCGTCACTCTCGTTGTTTATTATAATGAGATAAGTCGTAACAAAGTGGTTGTACCGGAAGGTGCGGCTGGATTGATATCAGATTATTTCTTTAGTTGAGTTTTCATTTACGCTGAATTATTATGTCGTGCAATTCGATATGGTCTGATTTTGTTGATAGTCTTGTTATCTATTTTTGTTTTTATTATTTTTTATTAAAGAATTCTTTTGTTATTGTAATGTTTTGATTTAATTTTTTTACTATAGGTTATTTGTACTGTAAGGGGTTTGTGATATTTGGTGTTTTTGGAAGTTGATTTTGTTTATCGTACCTTGTGTATCAGGGTTCATTGAATTTTATTATTTATTTTTATTTCCCGATTTTAAAGGAGTTAATTACTTGTGTTAGTTACTGTTTCATTAGTATTAATAATAGGTAATTGGTAGTGAAATGTTATTCGTCTTTAGTGGTTTCTGGTTTTTCAAGAAATGAATTTAATTCATACATCTTATTTAATTTTTGTATTGGTTTCTTTATATTTTATTTGATGTCAAGATTGAGGGGGATTAGCTCTTTATTTTATTTTTAAAATTTGTTGATTATATTTAGTTTTGTGGATTTTATGGTGATTTTCTATTTGATTATGTTAAAATTTTATTTGTTCTTTTTTTTATTTATTGGTATTTAAATTGTTTATTGAAATGTATTCTTTATTTTAGTTTGTGTAGTAATTATTGTGTAATTAGTAAATTTTGTTTGTTTTATATTATTTGGTGGATTTGGGTGTTAATTGCTTTTTAGGAATTCGGCAAATATTTATGTCCGCCTGTTTAACAAAAACATCTCTTCTTGTTAGTTTTTGAAGTATGGCCTGCCCACTGACGAGTTGTTGAAGGGCCGCGGTATTTTGACCGTGCAAAGGTAGCATAATCATTAGTTCTTTAATTGTGATCTGGTATGAATGGCTTGACGAGACATTAGCTGTCTTGGAGGTATTGTTTATTGAATTTGGTTTTTGAGTTAAAATTCTTAAATGTTTTTATGGGACGAGAAGACCCTATAGAGTTTAACAGGTTTCTTATTTTTTGTTAGTTTGTTTATTTTTGTATAGTGGGTTATACTGTTTTGTTGGGGTGATGAGAGGAAAATGTTTAACTCTTCTTTATTTTTATATATTTGTATATATTTTTTTGATCCATTTATTTTGATTATAAGATTAAATTACCTTAGGGATAACAGCGTTATCTTCCTTGAGAGTTCTTATTGGCGGGAGGGTTTGCGACCTCGATGTTGGATTAAGGTTAATTTTCGGTGCAGGAGCTGGAATAGGTTAGGTCTGTTCGACCTTTAAAATCTTACATGATCTGAGTTCAGACCGGCGTGAGCCAGGTTGGTTTCTATCTATAGAATTTATTTATACCTTAGTACGAGAGGACCGGGTATTTGGAATAATTTCATTTGTTATATTGATTTTTATTAATGTGTGCTATTTTGGCAGATAAGTGCATTGGATTTAGAATCTATTAATGTGAAATTTTTATTTTACAAGTAGTATATGTTTGATCTTTTTTTTCTTGTTGTTGTTTTTTTGTTGTTAATTGTTTTTGTTATGGTTGGGGTGGCTTTTCTTACTTTGTTGGAGCGTAGGGTTTTAGGTTATATTCATATTCGTAAGGGCCCTAATAAGGTTGGATTTGTTGGTATTCTTCAACCTTTTAGAGATGCTATTAAATTGTTTTCTAGGGAGCAGTATTTTCCTATTGTTTCTAATTATTTGATTTATTATTTCTCTCCTATTTTTGGGCTTTTTCTTTCTTTGTTGGTTTGGTTGTTAATTCCTTATTTGAGTGGATTTATCTCTTTTGAGTTAGGACTGCTTTTTTTTTTGGCTTGTACTAGTTTAGGGGTTTATACAGTTATAATTGCTGGGTGGTCTTCTAATTCAGGTTATTCTTTGTTGGGGGGTCTTCGTGCTTTGGCTCAAACTATTTCTTATGAGGTAAGATTAGCTTTTATTTTGCTTTCTTTTGTTATTTTGGTTTGTAGATATAATTTAGAATTTTTTTGGGTATTCCAAAAGTATTTGTGATTAATTTTCTTTTCTCTTCCTCTGTCTTTTGTTTGATTTATTTCTTGTTTAGCTGAGACTAATCGTACTCCTTTTGACTTTGCTGAGGGTGAGTCAGAGCTTGTTTCTGGGTTTAATGTTGAATATGGAAGTGGTGGATTTGCATTGATTTTTTTGGCTGAGTATGCAAGTATTCTTTTTATGAGATTATTATTTTGTATTATTTTTTTGGGTAGAGATCTTTTTTCTTTCCTTTTTTATTTTAGGCTTGCTTTTATTTCTTTTCTGTTTATTTGGGTTCGTGGCACTATGCCACGATTTCGTTATGATAAGTTGATATATTTGGCTTGGAAGAGATTTTTGCCTCTTTCGTTGAATTATCTTTTGTTTTTTATTGGTGTTAGGTGTTGGGTTTTTTCTTTATTGTAGTGTATTAATTTGAGTATGATTAAAGTTAATAGAAGATTTAAACTTCTTTCATAATGTTTTCAAGACATTAGGCTAATCAGTGTAGCTTTTTAACTAATTTGTTATTTTATCTCATAGTTTTGTTGTTATAGGTCTTACTATGTAGTATATGAAGTATACTGTTGTTAAGATTTGTCCTGTTAGGATGTAAGGGTCTTCTACTGGTCGTGCTCCAATTCATGTTAGTAGGATTACAGTATTTGTTATTATTCAAAATAGGATTTGGTTGATTGGGTAGAATTGGGTTCCTCGGAATTTGGATTTGTTGGTTGGTATGATGAATAGGATTGCAATTGATATAGCTAGGGCAATTACTCCTCCTAATTTATTAGGGATAGATCGTAGGATTGCATATGCAAATAGGAAGTATCATTCTGGTTGGATGTGGATGGGGGTTACTAAGGGGTTTGCTGGTGTGAAATTGTCTGGGTCTCTCAGGATATATGGTTCTTTTAGGGTTAATACAGTTAGTGCTATAATTGTTAATGCAAATCCTAAGATGTCTTTTACTGTGAAGTATGGGTGGAATGGGATTTTGTCTGTGTTTTTGTTTAACCCTAAGGGGTTGTTTGATCCTGTTTGGTGGAGGAATAATAGGTGGATTAATACTATGGCTGTAATTACAAAAGGTATTAGGAAGTGTAGGGCAAAGAATCGTGTTAATGTAGCGTTGTCTACTGCGAATCCTCCTCATACTCATTGTACTACTTCTTTTCCTACATAAGGGATTGCTGATAATAGGTTCGTAATTACTGTTGCTCCTCAAAATGATATTTGTCCTCATGGTAATACATATCCTATAAATGCTGTTGCTATAGTTAAGAATAGAATGATTACCCCAATAGATCATGTGTGTATAAAGTTGTATGATCCGTAGTATATGTTTCGTCCTGTGTGTAGGTAAATGCAGACGAAGAATACGGAAGCTCCATTTGCATGTAAGGTTCGTAGTAGTCAACCATAGTTTACGTCTCGGCAAATGTGTCTCACTCTTCTAAAAGCGGTATCGATGTTTGGACAGTAATGTATGGCTAGGAATAATCCAGTTACGATTTGTGCCACTAAGCAGATTCCTAGTAGGGATCCGAAATTTCATCACCCTCTAATTGTGGATGGTGTTGGTAGGTCTACTAGGGCGTCATTTGCGATTTTAAATAAAGGGTGTTTGTTTCGTGTGGGTTTATTCATTATCTTGTTTGTCGTAAAGGTCCTTTGGATACATTGATAATGTTTACAACAACAATAAGTGTTAATAATATGTATAATACTAGTATTGTTGTTATTGTTCCTATTATTTGGTTGTATATGACGGTTGTTGTAGTTGAGATTTCATTTTCTATTATTGTGTTGTGTATATTCATTTCTTTATTATTGGTTGGTGTAGGTATAAGATATAATAGGATGGGTAGAGTAATTAGTGATGTTATAAGTATTTTATTTGATGGTGAAAATATTTCGTTTGATGCAATTCTTGTTATGTATATAAATAGTACTAGTATTCCTCCCACTATGATTATGAATAGGATGTATGAAAATCAAAATCTTGTGTATATTGTTCCTCTGATTAGGCAGATTATAATTGTTTGTATTAATAATATTAGTCCTATGGCTATAGGGTGTTTTATTTGTGTAAATATTAGTCTTGTTGTTGTTCTTATTGATATAAATAGTTTGGTAATGTCAGGGGGTATTTTATTTAAAATGTTAGTTTTGGGGATTAATGAAATGGTGTTTAATACCTTTCCTCTGAAGTTTTAAAAGGTTATTCCTTGTTTTTGGTTTACAAGACCAATATTTTTTGTTAAATTATTAAAACTTTTTTAATGCCAATGTGATTATATTTTTTTTACTCTTATTTTTGTGGTATTTGGGCTTTTTCTTCAAGTCGGAAGCATTTGTTGATTACCTTGTTGAGATTGGAGTTTATTGTGTTAGTTCTTTATTTTTCCATTTATTTTTATTTATGTAGGTTTAATTATAGTTTGTTTTTTGTTGTTTATTTTTTAGTTTTTTCTGTTTGTGAGGGGTCATTGGGTTTGTCAATCTTAGTTTCTATAATTCGTAGTCATGGTAATGATTATTTTCAGTCTTATAGTGTTCTTCAATGTTAAGGTTTCTTTGTTTTTTGATTTTTTTGATCCCTTTGTGTATTTTTTCTCAGGTTTGATGATTGATTTGTTCTATAATATTTTTAATTTCTTTTATTTATTTGTTTTTCTTTCCTTATTTCTTTTGTTGAGGGGGGTTGGGTTATGTTTTTGGCTGTGATTTAATTTCTTATGGTCTTATTCTTTTAAGTCTGTGGATTTGTGTTCTTATGGTTTTGGCTAGAGAGTCTGTATTTCGTTTTAAGTATTTTTCTGGTTTTTTTTTAATTGTTGTTATTGTTCTTACTATTTTGTTATATTGTACTTTTGGGAGAATCAGTCTACTTTCATTTTATATTTTTTTTGAAAGTAGACTGATTCCTACTTTGTTTTTAATTTTGGGTTGAGGTTATCAGCCTGAGCGTATTCAGGCCGGTATTTATTTGTTGTTTTATACGTTATTGGCCTCTCTTCCGTTATTGGTTGGTATTTTGTATGTTTATAAGTCTTTGGGTTCATTGTGTATTTTTTTATTAGGTGGTAGTAGTTATTTGGTTGGTGGTTTATTTTATGTTTGTATGGTGTTTGCTTTCTTGGTTAAAATGCCCATATTTATAGTTCATTTATGGCTTCCTAAGGCTCATGTTGAGGCTCCTGTGTCCGGTTCTATGATTTTGGCTGGTGTTTTGTTGAAGTTAGGGGGTTATGGTCTTCTTCGTGTTTTTCCTGTGTTGTTTAAATTTGGGTTTAAGTTTGGTATTGTTTGGGTTGTATTGAGTTTGGTTGGTGGTTTATTTGTTAGATTGTTTTGTATGCGGCAGACTGATTTGAAGTCGTTGATTGCTTATTCTTCTGTAGCTCATATGAGTATGGTTATTGGTGGTATTATAACTTTGAATTATTGAGGGGTTTGTAGATCTTTTGCTTTGATGGTGGCTCATGGTTTGTGTTCATCTGGTCTTTTTTGTCTTTCTAATATTTCTTATGAACGTTTTAGTAGACGGAGTCTTTTGATTAATAAGGGTTTAATTAATTTAATACCTAGAATGACTATATGGTGATTTTTATTGAGTTCTTGTAATATGGCGGCTCCACCTTCTTTGAATCTTTTAGGGGAGATTGGTTTGTTAAGTAGTTTAGTTTCTTGGTCATGGTGTCTTATATTTGTTTTGATTTTTTTGTCTTTCTTTAGAGCTGCTTATACATTATATTTATATTCTTACAGTCAGCACGGGTCTGTTTATTCGGGTGTTTATTCTTGTTCTTTAGGTTATTCTCGTGAGTTTTTATTGTTATTTTTACATTGGCTTCCATTGAATTTGATTATTTTGAGGGTGGATGTTTCTGTTTTTTGGGTTTAAATTATCTAAATAGTTTAATGGTAAAATATTGGTTTGTGGTGCCGATGATATATTTATATATTTTGGATTTATGTCTATTTGTTTTGTTAGATTTATTTTTTTGTTTTTTTTAGGTGGGTCTTGTTGTTTTTTGGGTTCTTATTTTATTATAAATGATTTGGTTTATTTTATTGATTGAAATATTGTTACATTGAATGGTAGATCTATTGTTATGACTTTTTTGTTTGATTGAATGTCTTTGTTGTTTATGGGTTTTGTTTTTATTATTTCTTCTTTGGTTATTTTATATAGTGATGATTATATGTTTGGTGATTTAAGTATTGTTCGTTTTATTTTATTGGTTTTGATGTTTGTTGTTTCTATAATATTTTTAATTATTAGTCCTAATGTTGTTAGTATTTTGTTGGGTTGGGATGGTTTGGGTTTGGTTTCTTATTTGTTGGTAATTTATTACCAGAATGTAAGGTCTTATGGTGCTGGTATGTTAACTGTTTTATCTAATCGAGTTGGGGATGTTGCATTGTTGATGGTTATTGCTTGGATAATTAATTTTGGTAGTTGGAGATTTATTTATTATTTGGAATTCTTGTCAAGTTCTTTTGAGATGGGATTAATCTCTTTTCTTATTGTTTTAGCGGCTATGACTAGGAGTGCTCAAATTCCATTTTCTTCTTGGTTACCTGCAGCCATGGCTGCTCCTACTCCTGTGTCTGCTTTAGTACATTCCTCTACTTTAGTTACTGCGGGGGTTTATCTTCTTATTCGTTTTAGTCCTTCTTTTGGTTATTGATTGAATGTTTTTTTGTTATTGATTTCGGGATTGACTATGTTTATGGCTGGTCTTGGGGCAAATTTCGAGTTTGATTTGAGGAGGATTATTGCTCTTTCTACACTTAGACAATTGGGACTTATAATTATAACTATTTCCATTGGTCTTTCTAATTTGGCTTTTTTTCATTTATTGACTCATGCTTTGTTTAAGGCTTTATTGTTTATATGTGCTGGTGGTGTTATTCATTCTATAGGTGACTCTCAAGATATTCGTTTTATAGGTGGTTTATCTGTTTATATGCCTTTTACTTCTTCTAGTTTAATGGTTTCTAATTTTGCTCTTTGTGGTATGCCTTTCTTGGCTGGTTTTTACTCCAAGGATTTTATTTTAGAAATGTTTTCTATTAGATATGTTAATATGTTTGGTTTTTTTTTGTTGTTTGTATCTACTGGTTTGACTGTTTGTTATTCTTTTCGTTTGTTTTATTTTGTTTTGTGTGGGGATTTTAATTTTGTTCCTTCTTATTCTTTAGTTGAGATTAATTATAATATAATGGTTGGTATGGTGGGGTTGTTGATTATATCTGTTTTTGGTGGTAGTACACTTATATGATTGATTTGCCCTACGCCATCTGTAATCTGTTTACCTTATTATTTAAGGTTTTTGACTTTGTTTGTGGTATTTTTGGGTGGGTGATTAGGTTATGAAATTGCTGGTTTTGTTTTTGGTGATAAGTTGTTGTCGATGTGTTTTTATAGTTTTTCTTCATTTTCTGGTTCTATATGGTTTATACCATTTTTTTCTACTTATGGTGTTTCTTTTGGTCCTTTGGGGATTGGTTATAGTACAACCAGGGTTTTTGACTCTGGTTGGATAGAATTATTTGGTGGTCAGGGTTTGTATTGAATTCTTTTTAATTTAAGTAAGGTCAATCAGTGGTTTCAATATAATAGTTTAAAGGTATTTATGGGGTTTTTTGTTATGTGGATTGTTATTTTGTTATTTATTATTGTTTTTTACTTGAATAGCTTATTTTAGAGCGCGACATTGAAGATGTCGATGAGGTATTGTGTTATCTTTGAGTGTAATTTATAAAAGAGTTTCTTTGTCTTTACAGTGAAAGTGTAATGTTTATTCTAAACTATATAAATTTAGAAGTGTAAACGGATTTTAACCGCTATAGTGATAAGTTAGCAGCATTCACTTTTCTACCACTTCCTTAACAGGAATTTTTATTCAATTTTATTATTAACAATAATATACCTCTTTTTGGTTTCAGTTAAATTGTTATAAAAGCGTGGATAGTTTTTATCTAAGATCAGGTCGAAACTGATTGCAATTTTTGCTTCTCGCTTTAATGTTGAGATTAACTACTTAAAGTAGTACTTTTTGAATGCAACTCAAATGTTATTATTAACTATAATCCTTTAGTTTCTTCATTCAAGGGATCCTTGGTTTCATTCGTGGTATAATCCAATAATTAGGATTAGTAGGAATACAGATCTAATTATTATTCATGATTTTATGTTTGATGTTGTTATAGTAATTGGTATTGGGAGGAGTAGTGCGATCTCTACGTCAAAGATTATGAAGATTACTGCGATTAAGAAGAATCGTGATGAGAAAGGTAGTCGTGCGGAGTTTTTAGGATCGAATCCACATTCGAATGGGGATCTTTTTTCTCGGTCTTCATTAATTTTTTTTGAGATTAAGGTTGCTAAAGCTATAATTGTTGTTGATAGAATTAGAGTTATTGTTGCTGCTGCGGTAATTATTATTATTATTTATCTTGTTTTCACAAATTTCTTGATTGGAAGTCAAGTATACTTTTCTTGTATTAGATAAATATTGTTTTATCTTCCTCATCAATAGATTGAGATATATAAGAATAGTCAAACTACGTCTACGAAGTGTCAGTATCATGCTGCTGCTTCGAATCCGAAGTGGTGGTTTGATGAGAAATGTAATGTTGTGTGTCGTATTAAGCATGTAGTTAAAAATGTTGTTCCAATGATTACGTGTAGTCCATGGAATCCTGTTGCTACAAAGAATGTTGATCCGTATGCTGAGTCTGCAATTGTGAATGGTGCTTCAATATATTCGTATGCTTGTAGTGCTGTAAAATATAATCCTAATAGTACGGTGAAGAATAATCCTTGTGTTGCTTGGTTGGAATTGTTTTCTAGTAATCTATGGTGTGCTCATGTTACAGTGACCCCTGATGCTAGTAGAATTGCTGTGTTTAGTAAGGGTACTTGTAGTGGGTTAAATGGTTGGATTCCTACTGGTGGTCAAGTTGATCCTAATTCGATCGTTGGTGATAGTCTTGAGTGGAAAAATGCTCAAAAGAATGATACGAAGAATAAGATTTCTGATACAATAAAGAGGATTATTCCTCATCGAAGGCCTTTTGTTACTATTTTTGTGTGTAGTCCTTGGTATGTTCCTTCTCGGGTAACATCTCGTCATCATTGGATTATGGTTAGGACGGTAATGATTGCTCCGATTCCTAATAAGGTATCATCATATTGGTGGAATCATTTGATTAATCCTATTAGAGTTACTATTGCTCCAATAGCCCCTGTAAGGGGTCATGGTCTTTTGTTTACTATATGGAATGGGTGATTTTCGTGTGTTGACATTAATTTACTTCTCTAGAATATAGTGTTCTTAGGATTGCAAATACATAGGATTGGATAATTGCTACTGCTGCTTCTAAAATTAGGAGGAGGATTTGTGCAATGATTAGGATTGTTAATAATGTATGTCTTATTGATGGTCCATTATTTCCTAATAAGGTTAGGAGTAAATGTCCTGCGATTATGTTTGCAGTTAGTCGTACTGCTAAAGTGCCTGGTCGGATTAGGTTTCTAATTGTTTCAATTACTACTATGAAGGGTATTAATATGGTTGGGGTACCTTGTGGCACTAAGTGTTCAAATATGTGGTTGGTGTTTTTAATTCATCCGAATAGTATAAAACTTACTCATATTGGTAGGGCTAGGGTTAGTGTAAGGGTTAAATGTCTAGTTCTAGTAAAGATGTATGGGAATAATCCTAAGAAGTTATTTATTAAGATTATTAGGAATAAAGATGTTAGGATGAATGAATTTCCTTTATTTTCGTTTCCTTTTTTTAAAATAGTTTTTATTTCTTGATGTAGTTTATTTATTAGTAAATTTACTATTATTCTATTTCGGGATGGGATTAGTCAAATTCTTGTTGGAATTAAGAGGAGTCCGATGGTTGTTCTTGTTCAATTTAGTGATAAGTTATTGATTTCTGTTGTTGGATCAAAAATTGAAAATAGGTTTCTTATCATTTTCAGTTAGTTTTTTTAATGTTAATGGATTCCTTAATTTTTTTTTGCATGTTTGGTGATTGGGCGAAGTAGTTTATGATGTTAAATATTAGGAATGTTGTTAAAAATGTAAGGTATAGTAGTGTTCATTCTATGGGTATTATTTGAGGTATAAAAGGATATCTTTGTGATTATTTCAGTTTGACATTCTGATGTTATACGGTTAACTAATCCTTTGTCATCAGAGATATTTGCTAGAATATCATTGACTGGTTTAAGAGACCATTACTTGCTTTCAGTCATCTGATGATTCTCTCATTTTTGAAATTCAGTTAATAAATTGGTTTGTTGATACTCTTTCAATTACAATGGGTATAAATCTATGATTTGCTCCGCAGATTTCTGAGCATTGTCCATATAATAGTCCTGGACGATTGATTGTGAATCTCATTTGGTTGAGTCGTCCAGGTGTGGCATCTGTTTTTACGCCTAGTCTTGGTACTGTTCATGAGTGTAGTACATCGGCTGCTGTTACGATTATTCGAATTGGTGAGTTTATTGGTAGTACTACTCGGTTATCTGTATCTAATAGACGAAATCCGTCAATTGGTTGATCTTCTTTTTGTAGTATGTATGAGTCAAATTCTAGTTTTGTGAAATCTGAGTATTCGTAACTTCAATATCATTGGTGTCCAATAGTTTTTAGTGTTAGGGCTGGGTTGTGGATTTCATCTATTAAATATAGTAATCGTAGAGATGGGATTGCAATAAATACCAAGATGATTGCAGGAGCAATTGTTCATAAGGTTTCAATTATTTGTCCTTCTAAAATGAATCGTCTAGTTTGTTTGTTTTGGATAATTCTAATTATTATGTAAAATACTGCTGTGATGATTATTAATATAATTATTAATGCATGATCATGGAAGAAGATTAATTGTTCTATAACGGGCGATGCTCTGTCTTGTAGTGTTAAGTTTAATCATGTTGCCATTGTTCTAATGAAAGTTTAAACTTTATTTATGGAGCTTAAATCCACCGCACTTATCTGCCACGTTAGAGGCTAGTTAGTTAAGGAGATGGTTGGTAGTTCTGAATATCTGTGTTCTGCAGGTGGGAAATTTTGTAATCATTCTACTGAGTTTCTTGTGTGTGTTGGAAATAGGATTGGCCGGTTTGATGTAATTCTTTCTCATATGATGAATAGGAATATTATCACTCTTACGAATGAAATAGTTGACCCTATTGATGAGATGATATTTCATGTCGTGTATGCATCAGGGTAATCTGAGTATCGTCGTGGTATACCTGCTAATCCTAGGAAGTGTTGAGGAAAGAATGTTAAATTTACTCCTACAAATATTACGGCGAATTGGGCTTTCAGTCATTTTGGGTTTATTGTAAGTCCTGTAAATAATGGGAATCATTGCACAAATCCTCCTATAATTGCGAATACTGCTCCTATTGATAGTACGTAATGGAAGTGTGCTACAACATAATAAGTATCGTGGAGTACGATGTCGATTGATGAGTTTGCTAATACTACTCCTGTAAGGCCTCCTATAGTGAATAGGAATACAAATCCTAGTGCTCATAAACATGCAGCACTATATGTTATTCGGGTTCCATATATTGTTGCAAGTCATCTGAAAATTTTAATTCCCGTTGGTACTGCAATAATTATTGTTGCTGATGTAAAGTATGCTCGGGTATCTACATCTATTCCTACTGTGAATATATGGTGGGCTCATACTACAAATCCTAGTAGTCCAATTGCCAATATGGCAAAAATTATTCCTAGGTTTCCGAATGCTTCCTTTTTCCCTCTTTCATGACAGATGATGTGGGAAACTATACCAAACCCTGGTAGGATGAGAATATAAACCTCAGGGTGTCCAAAGAATCAGAATAGGTGTTGATATAGAATTGGATCACCACCTCCAGCGGGGTCGAAAAATGAAGTATTTAGGTTACGGTCTGTTAACAGTATTGTAATTGCTCCTGCAAGAACTGGTAGGGATAGGAGTAGTAGTAAGGCGGTAATGGCAATTGATCATACAAATAGTGGGATTCGTTCGGGTTTTATGCTTTTTGGTTTTATGTTAATTGTTGTTGTGATAAAGTTTACTGCTCCTAGAATAGATGACACCCCTGCTAGATGTAATGAGAAGATTGCTAGGTCTACAGATGCTCCGGCATGAGCAATTCCTCTTGCAAGGGGTGGATAAACAGTTCATCCTGTTCCTACACCGCTTTCTACTGTGCTACTAGTGAGTAGTAGTGTTAAGGATGGTGGTAGTAGTCAAAATCTTATGTTATTTATTCGTGGGAATGCTATATCTGGTGCTCCTAGTATTAGAGGTACTAATCAGTTTCCGAAGCCTCCAATTATGATTGGTATGACCATGAAGAAAATTATAACAAAGGCGTGGGCTGTGACGATGACGTTGTAGATTTGATCGTCTCCAATTAGAGAACCTGGTTGTCCTAGTTCTGTTCGGATTAATATTCTTAGGGAGGTTCCAACTATTCCTGATCAGGCTCCAAATACGAAATATAATGTTCCAATATCTTTGTGATTTGTTGAGAAGAATCATCGGGTGAAGATTAGTGGGGTGGCTGAGATAAATAAGTAGGCGATAGGCTGTAAATCTATTTAGGGGCATATACGTTGCTCTTCCACTATAAGTTTTTTGGAGCCTTGTATTCATTTTGTGATTATAGAATGCAATTCTGTAGGGGTAATTAAGATTTACCAAGGCCTAAAGGAAGCCCTTTATTTATAGCTTTGAAGGTTATTAGTTTTCTTTTTAACTTAAGGCCTTCATTAGTTAATGTTTGTGATGGCTGTGCAAATTACTATACCTGTTAATGAGATTGATGATAGGATTACTGCTGCCAAGGTTTTTGTTCTTTCGTTTTTATATGACTTTAAGTTTCATTTTGGTTCCAAGTTTAAAATTAAAAATCTAGAGTAGGAGATTTTTAGGTAGTAGTATAATGTAATTAGTGAGGTAATTACTATAATTGTTGCTAATGGGGTTATGTTGTTTGAAATTATGGTTTGGATGACAATTCATTTGGGTAGAAATCCAAGGAATGGTGGTAAACCACCCAAGGAGAGTAATGAAGTGAATATTATAAACTTTATTAGTATTGCTTCCTTGTTTGTTAATATAGTTTGATTGATAAATGATGAGCCTGATAATTTGATTGCTGAAATTACTGTTAGGGCTAGTGTTGAGTAAATTATGAAGTATATTATCCATAAAGTTTGGCTGGTGGTTAGTGCAATTAGTATTCACCCTGTATGGTTGATGGATGAGTAAGTCAAGATTTTTCGTATTGATGTTTGGTTTAATCCTCCAATTGATCCTACGATTGTTGATAGAAGGATAATTCTTAATGTGAATGCATTGATATCAATCAGGTATGATATTAATATCAATGGGGCTGCTTTTTGTACTGTTAATAACAGTGCACAATTTTCTCATCTTAATCCCTCTATTACTCCTGGGAATCATCAGTGAAGGGGGGCTGCTCCACTTTTTAACAGGAGGGGGGTACAAATGATTATTGGTGTATATGTGCTTCTTTCGAATGTAAATAAATCTTCAGTTAGTGTTTTTATTACTACTATGAAGAGTAATGTTGCTGATGCTAATACTTGTACAATAAAATATTTTAATGAGGCTTCTGTATTATACATGTTTTTGATATCAGATATTAGGGGGATGAATGATATTAAATTGATTTCCAATCCTATTCATGCTCCTAACCACGAGTTAGAGGATACAGATATTAGTACTCCTCCAACCAAAAGGGTTAGTAAAAGGATTTTGGTTGAGTTTCTAGGCATCAGAGAAGAGAGGTCGTGCTCTATTTATGGGGTATGAACCCATTAGCTTGATTTAGCTTACTTTTCTATGGTGAGGTTTGAAGGGTTTAATATACATCTTGGTGTATGATGCACGATGGTTTTTGATGCTTTAAGTAATAGTTTAATTCTGTTAGATGTAATGAAGGTAGTGGTTTTGACTACATATTTTATCCTATCACGATAGTCCTTTAATCAGGCTCATCATT